TATCCTTGATCATGAGACATATAATTGTCACTATAAATAAGAACCATAATTCCAACAGTAGTGATTAATATTGACATAATAGAAGTAAGTGGATCAACCAAGCAGCCAAATTCTAAAGAAAAATCATTATTGATGGTCCAAGACCATACATATTGATAGACAGAATTCTTATTTATTTGCTGAATAGAAAAATAGGCTGCAAAAACCATAACTATACTTAACAATAAAACACTCGGAAAAGCCCACATACGACGAAGATTTTTTGTTGCCGTTGGAAAAAGTAGAAGTCCTGCTCCAATTAACATAGGAACTGGAAGTGGAATGAAAGGTAGAATCCATGAATATTGATATATATATTCCATAAAAAAAGAAATAAACGAATTTATCTTAATTAATTAATTGTTTCTGATTCACCGGTTCTTAGTTCTTTTCTTTTGAAAGGGGTTCGGTTAATAAAAAAAAAATTAAGATATATAAAATAAAACTTAAATAGAATTTTTTAGCCTTAATTATTCTGAATCTTTGTAAACTATTTCAAATATTAAAAATCAAGAGGCTATAATTGGTCATACGTATTTTTGTTTTTATTAATGTTGAACTGTTAATATAAAATTTTTTAGTACAATTTTATGAAGATCTAAAAAATGGAAATTTTCATTCTAATTATTACGTATTACAATAATTTATTTATATCTATAGAGCAAGGAAAAATAATTAGACCAAACATTATTTGATATGAATCATACATAAAGTCCATAACTTGACCCATAAAAACTAGTTATTGTAATTAGGTTATTCAGCATCATTAAGCCATTTGTTTTATAACAAATTTTATTCTCTTCTATTACAATAAAAGCTATTTCTCGGAAATACTAGGATATCCACCACTTTATTTTACGTAAAAAAAGGGCAAATAAAATGCATTTTATAAATTAAAAATAAAAAATTATGTATTTTGTAGACTTTAACAGATTAACTACTAGTCTAATTCGAATTAGAAAATAATAAAATGGTTGTACTCTTTCTTCGAGCTTGACCAATTAAATAAATTAATATAATAGAAAATCAAATTCTTTAATTTTTTAAAATTAAGCGAGATAGGGGTTGGGTTATTAAACTTTTTTATTTAGTTTATTACATGTATAAATGTAACACGACGAAAATATAGAGAAAACGTAATGCACAATCTTATCTTTTTTGTTTGTATTGTATTTTTTCATTTTATCGACTTCAATCTATTTGGCATAGTAGATCGTATTGTTCTTAGTAATATTTTAGGCGATTTTTACACCCCCTTTTTATTTTATGAAGGTAGTATAATTTAAAGAATAAATAGATAGAGAATAGTAAAGAACAATGGATTTTAAACACTAGATGTCTTTCACATCCAACTGAAGAACCTATTATAATTTTTTAATGGCAGTTCCAAAAAAACGCACCTCTATTTCAAAAAAACGTATTCGTAAAAATATTTGGAAAAGGAAGGGATATCGGGCAGCATTGAAAGCTTTTTCATTAGCGAAATCTCTTTCTACCGGGAGTTCTAAAAGTTTTTTTTGTGTAACAAATAAATAATCTGACTCGGTCTAATTATAAAAGTAATCTAATTTTTTTTTTTTATTTATTTACTTTAATTTGAAGACATCTTTTCGCTTTCGTTTCTAATATAGATAATAATTCTTTTGTCTACTGAATTCGAAAAATGAACGATACTTAAAAAAAAGGATATACGCAAGCACAAGATTTCACCTTTCGTTTTAGTATGTTTTATCATTTTCAGGATGGGGATTATAACTTTCCCCATCGACTTGACTCACTAATAAAAATAAATTTCTTTTTTAGTTGTATTTTTTTTTTATAACGAAGAGACGAGGTCGTTGAAACTAAACTTTTTTATTAAGTTTAAAATGTGTTTTATAATCTTCTAAACCATTATTTTTCGAAATTATTATCACTATAATAGACTCCTTAACCCAATTAAATTTATAAAAGTCCTTTTTACATTTTTAGGTCATTACATTATATGGCGAATGTACAAATTTTTAGTGATCTATTTTATATCCTATGTTTCGATTGTAAGATCGATTAAGATATAATTTTAAATTTATAAAGTATTTTTAAAGTAGGGTACAATTTCTATCGAAATTTTCTTTATATGATTGATACACCTATACTAATACCTAACTTAATTGGTTTGTTAAATTTTAACACAAATTCTCTACACAACGAAAATCCCTAACGATTAATACAAAACTAACTATGCAAATATTTACATAAATATCTTGAGTGGATCATTGAAATTATGTTAAAATTTTCTTTTTTTCTTCATCAAAAAAAGAAATTTATTATGTTAGATTAAAAATGCAAACGAGACAGAACATTGTTTTTAGTTCTATCCATGGATATGGATTGAAGTCAAAATTATTTAGTTACAACTGTTACATTTGAGTTTGAGGAGAGCAGAAAGTAATAAACTCCGACAAACCACATTGTTAGTTCAGTTAAATAAAATTTACATTTTAAAATAAAAAATTAACGAAAAAATCTCTAATTTTTAAACAAGTTTTTATTCATCAATTTGAATGGTTTCCTAAAAAAAATATTGTATTGAAGAAACTCCTTCAATCTCGACGATTGGATAAAAATAGGTTATTATGATTTCGAATAAGCCGCTATGGTGAAATCGGTAGACACGCTGCTCTTAGGAAGCAGTGCTAGAGCATCTCGGTTCGAGTCCGAGTGGCGGCATGGCATCTTCTAAAAGAGTAAGTGCTATAATTAATTCAATTCCCGATTTCAATTCCTATAATTGAGGGACCCTTTATTTAATAATTTTTATGATATTTTCAACTTTAGAGCATATATTAACTCATATATCCTTTTCGATCGTGTCAATTGTAATTACCATTCATTTGATAACTTTATTAGTCGATGAAATAGCAGGCCTATATGATTCGTCAGAAAAGGGGATGATAGCTACTTTTTTCTGCATAACAGGATTATTAGTTACTCGTTGGATGTATTTTGGACATTTACCATTAAGCGATTTATATGAATCATTAATTTTTCTTTCGTGGAGTTTTTCTATTATTCATATGATTCCGTATTTTAAAAAAAAGAAAAACCATTTAAGCGTAATAACCGCGCCAAGTGTTATTTTTACTCAAGGTTTTGCTACTTCTGGTCTTTTAACCGAAATCCACCAGTCCGCAATATTAGTACCCGCTCTCCAATCCCATTGGTTAATGATGCACGTAAGTATGATGGTATTGAGCTATGCAGCTCTTTTGTGTGGATCATTATTATCACTAGCTCTTCTAGTGATTACATTTCGAAAATTCCTACGGATTTTTAGTAAAAGCAATACTTTAATAAATCAGTCATTTTACTTTGGTGAGATTCAATACGTGAACGACAGAAACAATGTCTTACGAAACACTTCTTTTATTTCGTCTCAAAATTATTACAGGTATCAATTGATTCAAAAATTGGATCGGTGGAGTTATCGTATTATTAGTCTAGGGTTTATCCTTTTAACCGTAGGTATTCTTTCGGGAGCAGTGTGGGCTAATGAAGCATGGGGGTCATATTGGAATTGGGATCCAAAGGAGACTTGGGCATTTATTACTTGGACCGTATTCGCGATTTATTTACATATTAGAACAAATAAAAATTTTGAAAGTGTAAATTCTGCAATTGTGGCCTCAATGGGATTTCTTATAATTTGGATATGCTATTTTGGGGTTAATCTATTAGGAATAGGGTTGCATAGTTATGGTTCATTTACATTAATATCTAATTGAATTGAATAAAGGACTTGACGAATAGAAACATAGGACGGCATACGTGTATATATATACGAAAACTTCATGTAAACCGTCAAGAACCATTTGAATCATTCCATTTCCATTATTTGATTCAAATGGTTCTCACAAATGCCAAATAGATCTAGTTATAATATAATTCCAATTAAGTTATTTAACTTTGAACTTATCGAGAAGAAAAAATACTTATTTTTTTATTGTACAATCAACCATTTTTTAAATTGGGAGATTTCAGTTTAATCTTTTCGTTTACTCACAAAAACTATCTATAAAAATAATTGGATATAATAGCTTCGACCTTGTCAATTGATAATGAGAAAACGAAATCGGGATAAACACCAATACCTATTACCGGTAAAAGGATGGAGATCGACACAAATAATTCTCGCGGTCCAGAATCAAAAAAATAAGAGTTTTGGGCATTAAAAAGCTTGTATCCATAGAACATCTGACGTAACATAGATAATAAATAAATAGGAGTTAATATCATTCCAATTGCCATTACAAAAGTAATTAATACTTTTGTCATTAAAAGATATTTTTGGCTAGTAAGTATTCCAAAAAAAACTATCAATTCGGCAACAAAACCGCTCATGCCCGGTAATGCAAGAGAAGCCATTGATACGATACTGAAAGTCGTGAATATTTTTGGAAGTGCGATAGCCATTCCGCCCATTGCGTCGAGATAAACAAGACGTATTCTATCATAACTCGTTCCGGCCAAGAAAAAAAGCGCTGCGCCAATAAATCCGTGAGAGATTATTTGTAAAATGGCTCCGTTGAGTCCCGTATCGCTTATAGACCCAATTCCTATAATTATGAAACCCATATGAGATACAGAAGAGTAGGCTATTCTTTTTTTTAAATTACGCTGACCAGGAGATGTTAAAGCTGCATAGATTATTTGAATTGTGCCTACTATTATCAACCAGGGAGAAAATATAGAATGGGCGTGGGGTAATAATTCCATATTGATCCGAATCAATCCATATGCTCCCATTTTTAATAAGATTCCGGCTAAAAGCATACAAGTACTGTAATGCGCCTCTCCATGGGTGTCTGGTAACCATGTATGTAAGGGTATGATCGGTAATTTGACAGCAAAAGCAATAAGAAAGCCAATATAGAATATTATTTCCAGTGCTACGGGATACGATTGATTAGCTGATGTTTCAAAATTTAATGTTGGTTCATTGGAACCATATAAACCAATACTCAAAACTCCCATTAATAAAAAAACGGAACTTCCTGCAGTGTACAAAATAAATTTTGTAGCTGAATACAAACGTTTCTTTCCCCCCCACATGGATATAAGTAGATAAACTGGAATTAATTCTAACTCCCACATGATGAAAAAAAGTAAAAGGTCTCGAGAAGAAAAAAGTCCTATTTGACCACTATACATTGCTAACATCAGGAAATGGAATAGTCGGGAATCCCGAGTAACCGGCCGAGCCGCTAAAGTTGCTAAAGTTGTAATAAATCCTGTCAGTAAAATAGGTCCTATAGAAATTCCATCTATTCCCAATCTCCAGTAAAAATCAAAAAAATCGATCCATTTATAATCCTCTGTCAATTGCATTAATGGATCATCCAATTTGAAACGATAACCGAATGCATAGGTTGTTATAAGGAGTTCCACTATGCATATACCTATTGTATACCACCTAATTACCTTATTTCCTCTATGAGGGAGAAAGAAAATTAAGGAACCCGCGGATATTGGCAAAACTACAGCTAGCGTTAACCAAGGAAAATAATTCATGGTAAAAACAAGATAAACTTGGACCAGAAAAACCCGTACTCAAAATAAATATTTTTTGAGCGCGGGTTTTTGTCGGTAAAGGTAAAAAAATCAAATGTATTCAAGTAGGGTTTTCTGGAACGTATTAATAAGCTAGACCCATACTTCGAGTTGTTTCATGCCATAAATAAACTCGAACACTCAAGAAATCCGTTGGACAGGCGGATTCACATCTCTTACAACCGACACAGTCCTCTGTTCTTGGAGCCGAAGCAATTTGCTTAGCTTTACATCCGTCCCAAGGTATCATTTCTAATACATCCGTTGGGCAGGCTCGGACACATTGAGTACATCCTATACACGTATCATAAATCTTTACTGAATGCGACATTGGATCTATAAATTTTTGAATGTCAGAAATTTTCGATCTAGTAAACTTGGAAATGAATCATATATTTAAACACCAGATGAATCAATAATTTATCAGAATTTTTATAATCAATCTACTTCTTGATCGACTCATGCGATAGAACCAAGATACTTTGATTTTCGAAAATATGTATTATACATAATTATGGTCATGGTAATTCGAATTTAGGAATATTATAATTTATATGATTAAGACTACTTATTCAACAAATTCGATTGATTGATACGAGTTGATTTTCTGTTACGATAAATTGACGAAACAATAGCCAGGCCAATAGCTGCTTCAGCGGCTGCAATAGCTATAACAAAAATGGAGAAAATATTTCCTTTTAATTGTCGACTATCAAAAAAATCAGAAAATGTTACGAAATTTATATTAACTGCATTCAGTATAAGTTCAAGACACATAAGGGCTCTAACCATATTTCGGCTCGTGATCAATCCATAGATGCCGATAGAAAATAAGTAGGCACTCAAAACAAGTACATGTTCGAGCATCATTGACCAACTCCTTCTCAATTTTGATTCATTTAAAAATGAACTGAACAACAATTCAACAGATTCAATTGACTAGAATAAAAAAAGTACGGAACAAGGGAATATATTCTATTGATCTATAGAATAGCTTTAATAAAATAATTTCTATTTTAGCCATAACCAATCTTTAATTGAAGGAAAAGAAATGTAATAAAACAGAACAGAGTTAAATTTGGATTGCTATTACTAATTCTATAGATTTTTTACTGTCGAGCCACGGCAATTGCACCTATCAAAGCCGCTAAAAGAATTATTGAAACGAATTCGAATGGAAGAAAAAAATCTGTTGATAAATGAATTCCAATTTGTTGACTATTACTTATCAAATCTTGCTCTACAATCTGATTTGATCTTGTAGTCCAAATAATCCCGTACCATGACGTATCTGTAATAGTAATCATGAGTAAAACAAAAATACTTGTACAAACTGGCAAAGTAACCCCATCCCCAACGGTCCAAAGATTCAAATCTTTGTAATAATCCGAACCATTCATGAACATCACGGCAAATACGATTAAAACATTTATAGCTCCCACGTAAATAAGTAGTTGTGCAGCAGCTACAAAATAGGAGTTTAATAGAATATAGAATAGGGATATACAAACAAGAACTAGTCCCAATGAAAAGGCAGAATAAATGAGGTTGGTAAATAATATCACTCCCATACCTCCTAGTATAAGAACCGATCCCAAAAAGACTAAAAGAAAATCGTGTATTGGTCCGGGCAAATCCATTATATGTAAAATAAGAAATAAATAAATCGAAATATTTTTCATGACCTTATTGAGACCCGACCAGGAAAAATTTTTTATGATTTTTGAGCAATTCCTAATTAAATCCGAAGAGATATTAATAAATGTAAGTACAATTATTGGACTAATTTCATTCTTTATCTGAAAAAGTAGTTCTAATTCGAAACTATATATTTTATATTTTTGAAAAATGAAAAATATATTAATTAATATATTTTTCAATCCAAATTAAGATGTGATTTTTACCAAGCAATCCATAGTTGGTATTTGTAGTTATTGACCAAACAAAACGAAAGAAACCTTATTCCTTTAGATTAGATCAAAACTAAATCTTAGTATTAGTAAAGTAATTATAAATTATTCTTTAATCAAGAGATTTACTTATTTTTTTATTTGAGGCGAATTGGAAATTGTTCTAATTGTATAATCATCAATTACTGACATTGGTACACGACCCAAAGCAATTTGATTATAATTCAATTCATGACGATCATAAGTAGAAAGTTCATATTCTTCAGTCATTGATAAACAATTTGTTGGACAATACTCAACGCAATTACCACAAAATATGCAGACTCCGAAATCAATACTGTAATTAAGCAACCGTTTCTTACGAATGTCAGTTTCCAATTTCCAATCAACAACGGGTAAATCTATAGGACATACACGAACACATACTTCACAAGCAATACATTTATCAAATTCAAAATGGATTCGACCGCGGAAACGCTCCGCGGCGATTAATTTTTCATAAGGATATTGAATAGTTACGGGTAAACGATTTGCGTGGGATAAAGTAATCATGAAACTTTGACCAATGTACCTTGCAGCTCGTACTGTTTGTTGACCATAATTCATGAACCCAGTTACCATAGAGAACATATCGTTAATATATATATGAATAATTTTATGTTTGTTTATTTCTCTTGTTTGAAACAAGTTGTGAATAGAGTATAGAATGCTCCTTTACAGCGAAAAGAGTTGGGAAGACGTTGTTAATAATAGATTACCTAGAGAAATAGGTAAAAGAAATTTCCATCCAAGATTCAATAGTTGGTCCATTCTTAGCCTCGGTAAAGTCCATCTTGTTGTGATAGGAATGAACAAAAACAAATAAGTTTTAGCTAATGTAATAAAGATACCAATTGTCGCTCCAAAAACGCCACATGTTTTATTTAGTTCAAAAAGTTCAGAAATATATATGTCCGGAATAGAGATATTCCAACCTCCCAAGTAAAGAACTGTGACAAATAATGACGAAACTAATAGGTTTAGATAGGAAGCAACATAAAATAAACCAAATTTTATACCCGAGTATTCGGTTTGATAACCTGCTACTAATTCTTCTTCTGCTTCTGGTAAATCAAAAGGCAATCTCTCACATTCTGCTAGGGACGAAATGATAAAAATGATAAACCCTATAGGCTGACGCCACAAATTCCATCCCCAAAAACCATATTTGGATTGCGCTTCAACTATATCAACTGTACTTAAACTGTTAGATAATTATAGTCGGTGATACCATCACTGTTACCATCGCTATTACAGAACCGTACATGAGATTTTCACCTCATACGGCTCCTTGAAAGCCGGAAATAAATCTAAGGACCGCATCAGTATTATTTTATCTTAATATCTTTGTAGGATGGATTAAGTCAAAATCTATCGAACGGTCCAAAATTAGACCAATTAAATTCTGCCTGTTATAATTATTTAAATTATTAATTTAAATAATTAATAATAAATAAAAAGTACTTCTGAATTGATCTCATCCTTTCTTTAATAATTTGAATTCTTCTTTGTTCAGTAATAACTTAACTGTTCAATAAAATACTTATTGTAGAAATATCAATAACCCGTTGGTTTCACTTACGAAAAATAATTCAATATTAATTCATCAATTATGACACAAATTTTATATCTATTAATATGTATATGGGAAAGAATAAAAGAAAAAAAGAATAAAAAAGATATTTTTTTTATTCTTTTATTGTAATTGGATTTCTTTCTCTTTTTTTTTCATTCCTATTCTTCTTTCTATTTCTGAGAAAAAGAGGGTTACAAAATAAAAAGAAAGTAAAGGATTATTTCGTTTCCAATAGTTATTTATTTAATCGGTGGATAGGAGCATACTCTGGATTGGAATCGTGTCGTGGGGAGTACTGCTTGATCATTTCTACCAACTTAAAGCCCCAATTAGTATTCTTTGTATATTATGTAAAAATGTACTTTTGGAGAATTTACATAATCTCGGTTACTAATCCTTTACATATTTTGGTGTTTCTAACCATCCACTCGTTTTTGCTCAACCCCCCCATATGGTAATACATACAAATGATAGTGAAAACTTAATATGGTTGATCTTTTGAGCCCGCTTCAAGTCAGGATGACTAATCAACCAATCTTGGGGGAACCGGTCTCTTCTGCTTTTGTTTATTTCCGCTTAACTCTTTAACTCTTATACATAGAAAATGAGACTTAATCTTTTTACTGCGAATTTATATATAAGCTGTTTTCTTTCACTCATATAACTATTTGATTTAGTTCATCAATCCGAATAATGAATAAAAAAAATGAAGATATCTACTCAATTCATTCCAACCCTTTCCTTGAAAGGAGGGAATAGAGAAAAGTGTATGTCCATGTATCAACGAATCGCACGTAGAGATATTGATAACACACATAAAGTTAATGGTATTTCATAACTAATCGATTGAGCAGCAGCTCGTAGACCACCTAAAAAAGAATATTTATTATTTGACCCGTATCCTGACATAAGAAGTCCAATTGGAGCAATACTGGAAATGGCAATCCATAAAAAAACACCAATATTGAGATCTGCTAAAACAAGGTGATAGCCAAAAGGAACTACTGAATAGCTTACTAAAATTGATATGACTGCTATGGACGGCCCGATGCTGAATAAACGATTATCACCCCTAGATGGAATAATATTTTCTTTGAAAAGTAGTTTTGCCCCATCGGCTAGAGCTTGAAGAACTCCCAAAGGGCCAGCGTATTCAGGGCCAATGCGTTGTTGTATCCCTGCGGATATTTCTCTTTCTAACCATACAATTACCAGTACGCCTATTGTGATTCCCAATACAAGAATCAAAATAGGAATAAGCACCCATATAATTCCATAAACCTCTTTTAAAAATTCTAATCTAGAAAAAGAATCAATATCTTGTACTTCTGGTGTATGAATTATCATTTCAACGATCAACTTCTCCCATAATGATATCTATACTACCTAGTATCGTCATAATATCAGCCAATTTCATTCTTTTAACTAACTGAGGAAGAATTTGCAAATTGATAAAACCCGGAGGGCGAATTTTCCATCTCCAAGGAAAACCACTCTGATCCCCTATCAGAAAAATTCCCAATTCTCCCTTTGGGGCTTCGACTCTCACATAAAGTTCTTGTTTTGGCAATTCAAATGTAGGAGAAGGTTTTTTACTAATAAATCGATATTCAAAATCATTCCATTCCGGATTCCTTTCTGTATCAAAGTATCGTATTTCTAAATTCTCATAGGGTCCCCCTGGAATTCCTTCCAGGGCCTGTTGAATAATTTTTATGGATTCTATCATTTCACCAATTCGGACTAGATAACGAGCCAACGAATCGCCTTCTTTTTGCCACTGTACTTCCCAATCAAATTCGTCGTAACACTCATAATGATCAACTTTACGAAGATCCCATTGTATTCCAGAAGCTCGCAGCATTGGTCCCGATAAACCCCAATTTATTACTTCCTCTCTACCAATAATGCCTACACCCTCGACGCGTTCTAAAAAAATAGGATTTCGTGTAATAAGTTTTTGATATTCAGCAACTCTTGTTAAAAAATAATCGCAGAAATCCAAACATTTATCTATCCAGCCATGAGGTAGATCGGCCGCTACTCCTCCGATACGAAAATAATTATGCATCATTCTCATACCAGTGGCAGCTTCGAATAGATCATATATTAATTCTCTTTCTCTAAAAATATAGAAAAAGGGAGTTTGTGCACCAATATCCGCCATAAAAGGACCGAGCCATAATAGATGAGAAGCTATACGACTCAACTCCAACATAATTATTCTGATATAGCGGGCTCTTTTAGGTACTTGAATATTTCCCAACCGTTCTGGTCCGTTTACAGTTATTGCTTCTGTGAACATAGTAGCTAAATAATCCCAACGTGTTACATAAGGCAAATATTGTATAATTGTTCGGTTTTCTGCAATTTTTTCCATCCCTCGGTGTAAATAACCCAATATTGGTTCACAGTCAATAACATCTTCACCATCTAGAGTAATGATGAGTCGAAGAACACCATGCATTGATGGGTGGTGTGGGCCCATATTGACTATCATGAGGTCTTTTCTTGTAGCTGGTATATTCATAGGTTTTTCCTCGATTCATTATTTCATGGATTGCTGAAAACGAAAAAAAGTTCATTAAAATTCAAGATTTCATAAATCAAATAATTCAAAATACCTGTTAAAATTAACGAGTTTTTGACTCGCGAATATCCAACTGATTAATTAATTCTTTATAACATATTATATTTTTCTTTGACAAATAAGACAGCAGTCGGTGACGTTTTCCCAGAATTTTACGTAAACCTCTCTGAGATAAATAGTCTTTTTTGTGTAATTGTAAATGTGAAGTAAGTCTTCGTATCCTATTTGTGAAACGAACTATTTGAAATTCAACAGACCCTCTGTTTTCTTCTTTTTCTTCTTGTGAAATAACTGAGATGAATGAATTTTTTACCATAAAATGAAATCTTCTCTACCCCCTCTTTATTATTTTAAGATATTTTTATTGATAGATATCTTTATTGATCAGTAATAATAATGCCCCTCATTTTTATTTTGTATATAAAACAATCTTAATTTTTTTTATTAATAAAATTTAATCAATTCAATTTAAATTTTTTAATTCGATTTGAAAAGGTATACAAAAGCATGGTTGTTTTCTGCACTCACAAAAGATTAGACCTAAAATAAGAATATTTTGTCGATTCATTTCTAGATATAATTGAGATGTCATTAAATTAGTATCATGTATCAGAATGGAATGTAAGACAATGCATGTGTGCCTCTCTTTGTCCTCATAGACCAGATATGGTATGGGAAATTATAGTAAAAATTTACTATTAATGAATTTTCAATCGCGGATACATATGTATTCTTACCATACTGAAACGACTGCCGTTATTGGTATTAAACCAATAACGATTCATACAAGCTAAATCTTCTACTCGATAATTGGGCCAAAGAAATAACTTTAATTTAATAAGTCTTTTTTTATATTTTTTGCTTTTTTTATCCAAAACTTGAATGTTTACCTTATTCCCATTAGAAATTGCTGCATTTCTATGTCTATTCTTAGAATTGAAACAAATTAGAATTCTCAATTCTCTACGACGTCGAGGTGATAAAATATTTTCAGGAACAAACAAATCATAGTGATTTTTATCTCTATTTCCAGTCATTTTTTGATATTTTCTAATGACTTCATCATAATTCTTATAAACATGTTTTTTTTCTCGGTATCTTTGATTAATTGGGTGTTTACTTTTATGAACTAATGAAATACCGATCGTTTGATACATAATAAATTTTCCATCATTTTTTATAGATATACGAATTGGTTCAATAATCAAAATTCCCCTTTTAATCAATTCTGTAAGAGTTAAATCTTTCTGAATCATCAGAATATCCAGACTCATTTCGCCCCTTTGAATAGAGGATATAGTAATTTCTCTTGGATTTATCAGTCTAAGCAGGAGACAATATACTTTGATGTTATTAATTATTTTTTTATTTAAAGAATCATCCCACCTCAATTGAAAATGCAAATACCTTTTTAGGAAGAAATCAAACTCCGCTTTTGTATTGATCTTGTATTGCTTTTTATTTCTATATTTTTTCATGTCCGATCCCGTATAATCCTCTTCAGCATCTTTTTCTTGGTTTGAAAGAGCTGAGTTAAGATCTGCTCGGCCCGCGGATTCTTTTTCCCCTTGATTTCGGTTTTCTAATTCAAGAGATTTTTTTTCATTCGATGGTATAAAAGGATCTCCTTTTTTATTTCCAGCGATGCTTTTGTTTTCACTCGCATTTTCATTTATATTAGAATTAAAAAGCAGTAATTTAATTGGTATAACCCACGGTTTAATTTTATACGTATTATAAAGTATCAAAAATTCTGGGAAGAACCAAAGTTCCAGATTTGATATGGGACGACTTAGTATTTCTTCATTCATTCCCATCCAATCAAAAACCCTTTTTTCATTGGATAGGTTGATTTCTTGATCTTGCTGAATCGTGACATAAAAAAGACCTTTCTTATTGATTTTATCAATTATTTGATACTTATTAACCCTGCTCTTACTATATTTATTACTCTTAGTGGCAGTATCAATATCGATCCAGGTTTCAATATCGACCTTCTTTTTAAGACAAAAGTTGAGAATTCTCCAATCAAAATATTTTCTATCCGGATTTTTCTCCATATCTATAATATCATCTTCTACTAAATAATTATTGATAGGGATAATAGGAATACCTTCCAGCATATTAAATGATTTGTCTTTATGTGTGTTGTAATTATAAAAAATATTTCTGTTATTTTTTACTTGTAATGGTGATCCATAAATAGACGAGTCCTTCTTATCGTCATAATTAATAGATTTATATGCTAAAAGATCATATCTATATTGTTTTTGAAAATTATCCCTTTGATTCAATAATGAATCTCTTTCCATTTTTTTTTCGTAGTGAATTAATTGATCTTTTTCATATAAATTATATAAATCTTTATTTTGAGCTATACGGTGTTGATTCAATATATTTCGCCACTTTTGTGGTACTAACCTAGACCATTTAATCTGAGATACATCATATTGATAATGACGCCTTAACCAATTTGTCCATTGATTCATTCCAGAATTTAAAAGATTTTTATGTCTAAATTCCGAATGAAATAGTTCTTGTGTTACAAAAAAAAAATCCTTTATTTCCTTCTTAAGAAAAAAAGATGGTCCGTTATATTGAAATACAGATTTTAACTTATATAAGTTAATAAGTTGACTTTGTGATATTTTATAAAATACATATGCTTGTGAAAAGTAAGATAAGTCACAAAAAGTATTTGAATTCTTGTTACTAATATTAGTATTATAAAGTGACTTTTTTATAGTCGAAATAAATTGACTTTGATTTGTTTTATTAATTCTTTCTTGATTTGCTTCATTATTGTTAATGTATTTATTAATAATTTTTTTTGTTGATTCAAGAAAAAGTTGTGTATTGATGATAGGAATATTAATCATAGATATAAACATATTTACGTATATCCTTTCAATGAAAAATTTTATAAAATAATGTGATTTACGGATTAATCTAACATTTATTCTTTTTAATATCTGCCAAATATTTTTTTGTGATTCTAATCTTTTATTATCATAACTTATTTTGTTAGAACTCAAATTTATATCTGGAGTTATAAATCCCTTTTTCTTGGCTTTTGTAATTTTTTCTATTTGATTTATGATTGTGTTTGTTCTATCAGTCAGATCTTGCAGTTTTTTTTCTGTTAATGAATAATTTGTCCAATCACGAGATATAATTTGAATCGCCGATTCATGAATCATCCCATTACTAATTATCGAATCTTTTTTAGTTTCACTCAATTCATATACTTCTATTTC